AATATATATATAAAAATATAAGGTTGTAAAATAGTCGTCCCTCGTTTTGAACATGTGCTCAAAACCAGGTGGGAACTTGAACCATGTCATCTTGCTCTCACCACTTGGTTCGTAAATACTGGAACTGGGTGGCAAATCAGATCTGGAAAGAGAATTTAATTCGAACAGGACCGAAATCTTCCGGTCCGGGTTCTACTCAGGACCATGTATACGCACTGGTAGAATACATTAGACGTGTCCTATATATGGAGGAGTACTATTCAATTAAAAGTCTCAAAACAAGTTCAAACCAACACTGAAGACCAGCTTCTTGCAAATGACAACAAGTAACACAATATGCATCAACACTGCAAGCTTTTAGCTTGTACATATTAGGCCTGCTAATCAAGATTCTGAAACAAGAAAAAAGACGGAAGAATACAGAGACTGAAGAAGGGAAGAAATGGGGAAGAAGAGAAAAGTCCGTTAAATGAGCAAATTCTTTCTGGTTAAAGAATCTCTTTCTAGTTGCTCGGACACTTGCCAGACGAAAAAATCACAATTTCCATCTACTAGGGAAGCTACCATGTGAACTGATGGAGTTAATAGGACTCGCTTTCTTCGATTCAATTTGCGATCACTAGTTCAAACATGGGAGCTCATCATCAAGAAGAAGCATTGCTGGTGGAACAACGGAGCATTGAGCTGGTGTAAATTGTCTGGCAACATTGAAGTCGCCAGGATCAGAAGAGCGTGATTACCTATTCACTGGTAGTCCGTGAGTAATATGTTGCTTGAAGAGAACCAAATTTCTTTTCATTCAGAAGATGGATTGATCATTGATGGTGTCAACGCCCGTCACCACCATAGTAGGCCACTATCCTACCATCGTAATAAGTACTGGCTGAGAAAGTTTTAAACGACGAAAAGTGATGACGCCTAAATCATTTGAACAAAAATCCTGCCAAAAGTACTGCAGGGATAAGAAAGCTCCAATATTTCCTGGACACTTATTCATGTCATCTCACTAGGTCCGGCCATCAACCACCAGCAAACGCATACATAGAATAATGATATTAAAGTAAAAATAAAAATTTGATTGACCTTTCGTTATAATTGCTATGCTTAGTGTGATATCATGGGGTCTTTTGATGATATGATGGGGTCTGTTATAGATGAACCTGAAGTTATCTCAAGTTGGATTTTTCTTTTGATTATTATTAGTATACTATGTTGTGAGTGTGTACTGTACCATGTCCTCAGATAATGATTCCAGGCCATAATTCAGCGGTATCTACACTCTTTCAGCAATCATTGAATTGTTAATGGCGGTTTTCAACGTAGTTCAGAAGCGGCGGAGAGCGGCAATATCCGAGAGGAAGAGGCAGATTCATTGGAGCCAATAACGAAATCTTAACTTGTCAACTTCAGCCAATTTCAGGTGCTATAAAAAAAAAAAAATAGAAATGGAATTTAGGGACAGATATAGTCTCGCTAAACAGCTAAAGTCAACTTGTTGCGTTAGGTTATGCGAATTACTGGGTAAAAAAAATCTCTAGTTTCATTTTTACTTTGCATCGACGACCGCTGAATTAAAAAGGATAGGCGGAAAGCCAGTCGTTATCCTGGAACCTTAGCCCGAGCATCTTGTTATCATATCTTCGAGACTTGCTGGTCTGCTCTGTTAGGAGAACAAGTCCTCCCCCATCTCGCTTCCTAGAAAGCCTTTATTGCATGATAGGCTATAAAGATCTGCCATTCAAACAGTCACCACCTCCACACCACCGCCAAAGAAGTTGAAAAAGAAAACAAAGAAGGGGGTGTGATGGAGATGAGGTGAAGTTGATAGAAGAAAATCCAAGATCTCTAAGGAGACCATGAATTCCAACCGCTTTAAGCCTCTCATTGTACCTCTTTCTGAGATTAATTGGACCTGATTTAGAGTACAGGCGGCTGCAGACGAAGGAGACGAGCAGATACTAACACCCCCTGCTAGACAAAAACAAAAAAAAAGCAACGCCCAGACGCTCTTCCGATCTCAATGAGGCTGTGTTACGAAATCCTCAAGAAAGCAGAAAAGCCGAGCCGACCAAAAGCGCCTCATTTTCCTAAGAAAGTGGCTGCATCAAAAAGTCATAAGTCAGTCTCACTCGACGGTCAAGGGTCCAAAAAAAAATGGAAAAAAGCTTAGTAAGAAGCTAATTTAACCACTCGAGATTCCACAGTGGAAATGGGAGATGATCACTCTCTCAGGCATTTCAGCAAAACCCCTTCCACAAAAAGTTTTTTCTTCTTTACATTTACAAAAAAAAAAAAAGAAAAAATAGGAGTCAGCTGTGATACGTTCGAATCAGAAACCCAGACTCAATCTAGAGAGATTTTCGCTTGTGCAACCGAGAGGTTGTTTAAGTGGATCTGGGATTAAAAGAGTATTTGAAAGGGGGTGTGTAACTGGGAAAGTAATGTTACGCCTCTGACTCAGTAAAGCTTGGCGGAGCGTTCTCGTCCAAGAGAAGCAAAATCAAAGTCCAATGGGGTGGCCAACGGTGCGAAGCCTGATGAAAACCAGCCTTCCCACTGAGCTTCTGCTTGATATTGCAGGAGAGCTGAATCAAGAGATGACAGCAAGTTAGCACACGTGTATTGCAAGGTGTAGTAGCTCTGCTAAGTGACATAAAGGTCTGGACTCCCAAGTTGGAGGAATTAGACCAAAGTAGGTCTGCCATAGGCGTTGATATCGAGGCCATTGGAAAGCAACTTCACTAGGGGTGGGGAAGGGGTTTGAGTGCATTTCCATCCTACAATTCGACTCCGATATCTAATAAGTTTTTTTATCCCATTTTTTGATTCTTTTCATTTAGCTCTGCCGAATTGCCTTGCAGCAAAGTACTCGACCGTGGTTGGTTTGTGTTTTGCACCAGTAGTAATAATGGTTTTATTATTGAAAAAGGAATTGAAGAAGGGAAATGAAGAGTAGCAACATGAATATGATGATGATGATGATCTACTGCCCATGCCCAATGGCCAAGTTAGGAGAAGAGTTCTTCTTCAAGGAACTATGTCTTCAATGTCGGCGTACACCACTGCACCTATAAAAATAAACTCTGGAACGCGACCTGGACCCTGAGTTCAAGCAGTTCTTACTCGAGCCAAGGAATCTGAAATCTCTCCAGAACCTGCTCCTCTCCCAACTCTCTCATCTCAAGCACCTCCTACTAACTACTGACTATCATATTCTTCTTCTTCTTGTCTGGGTTTTCTTCTTCTTTCTTCTTTCTTGAAAATCTCATCAGATCCGAAGTTTGATTTGCCTTTTGTTTGATGGCTCTTTATCAGAAGCCTCATCCATCATGGTCTCTTTTACCTCTGTCCAGCCACACGAAGAGGCATCCGTAAAGAAGATCCGATCTCCCATATATCAAGAGGCATACAAAAGAGAAGTTGCAGATGTGGAGAGGGTGTTGGTGGTTGGAGGTGGTGCAGGGAGAGTTGGAATAAACCGGTGGCACCTAAAAGCTCCACAATGTATATGTTTACCTCGCCCTATCAAATAACATATTAACAAACACCATATAAATCAAAGCAGCTCTTCCGATCTGGGAGGGGCAAACTTAGAACGAGAGGGAGGGAGAAAAAAAGAACCCAAATGATGACTGAAGGGTGTAGAAAACTGGTTGCTTTCCCACAAGCTGCTTATGCTGGAAGTGCAACTGTGGTTTGTGCTTGCTCGTGCAACGAGCAGTTGCAGGCGGGCGAGGAGATTGCGCTGGAAGAGTTATCGAGCGAACTGCCACCGCTGGGTGAAAAGTTGCGGGGAATGTAGTACTACTATTGAGGATTCATGGTATATGTGGAAGAAAGAACAGATGAAAAGAAAGAAATTATGATCAGACATCTCACCGGTGGATTGCAGGACAGCTTCTTCGCTAGTCTTGCACTTGGTTGGTTGATCACCAATGGAAAGGGTGAGCTCAACTAGCCCAGCATGAAATAAAATGAATCAAAGCTTCCTTCATGGTTAGTGGCTAAATTCTCTTACAAACGTAGCCCAATCCCAATCTGTCCTCAACCAGAGGAGGAAAGAAGTACTTTCTTGCTATTTTTTCTTGGTAAATGGCGCTGTTATATGTTCAACCCTGAAGGAAGTTGCCAAACCGAAATCCCCAATCTTCAAAATACCAAATCAAATGCAACATGCCAAGTCAAAAGCTCAAAAGCAAAGAGAAGTTCAACAAGTTCAAAGTTATAATGGGAAGGAAGCCAGAATGGTGAACAAGAGACTAGCATATGGACAATGGAGAAGTATGGAGATGCGGAGTCAAAATGGACCAAAGTAGTTGTTATTGAATTATTTTCTTTTGGTTTTATTATATTCTTATATTTAGTTATTTTTGTTAAATTGGAAGTGTACACCGACGGGGGTAGTCCTTTGTATCCTCCTCCATCAGTAGTGCCGCTTGACTTCGGTGGCTCTTTCGGAGCGGGGTTTTCGCAGTTGAGTGTATGCACTGCTGTACATGCGACTATATGATGATAAACAGCTAGTACATATACTATAACCTACAAAAGAACTAAAAAACGTCTCGCATTGAAACCATCATGTCCCCCACCCATAGGCATTCCCTCATATCATCCCTCACTGCTTCCTCATATCTAAGCCAGCACCAGTCAATGGAAACATTATCATACTTTCCAGCAGCTTTATTCGCTTCAGCTTCTTCAAATACATCAAAACGTGAGTATGTGTCTTGATATAACATTGTAAACACGAACAATCCGAAAAATGGTAAAGACTCAAACTTTGCTAAACTCGCCCTCCCCGATTCAGAGAAACTTCCACGCTTTGCTGGACGCTATGGGGAAGAGTTAACCTACCAGTCAAAAAGCTTACCGCGACGTCTGCATGTTCGATGATGTGTCGATCAAAGTAATACGAAAAACAATGCCACAACATGATCTGCCTGGTTCCATTGTTTAGTTACCCTTTATGTAACAGAAAGTAATGGAGTCGCAAAAAAGCATTAAACCAATTAACAACAGGCCTCTACTCTCTGAGAACGACAGGGAAATCTCTGGCAGTGAGGAGGAGACGTCCAGGGATCATCTAGAATCAGAGGTAACTTGAAGAAGAAAGATGACTACGGAAACAACCAGTACTTGACCATGCCTCACAATATACATAGATCTCAGATCAGGTACGGTTTCTACACAATTAACAATTCAGCGGTAGATATATTGTAAAAGAAATTTGCTAGATTTCTTAACATGATGGATTAGGTCAACAAAACCTCTTAGAAGCGTTCATCAAAACAAACAAAAATATATAACTGTGCCCGAGGATTTTAGCTGCAGTAAATGAAAATTTCTCCCCAAAGGGCAAAAATTGCTCTTGCGACCTAACAAAAAGAAGGTCCAATCACTTGCTTGATCAAGGGATCGAATCCAATTACCCTTGCCGATTTCTAATGCCAATGCCTGGGAATCATATAAAAGTGACAGCTAAAAAAATAGACGTTCAAATCATCGTAATAGAAGAATGACACATTGGAAGTGCATTCTTTTCTTTATCCCATCCCAGGCCTTTCTTGGTTGGACCAATCCGAATACCACTAAGTCTTTCTCCATTTTGGGGAGAGCAGAATATCTATAGTAATAGACCAAAGACAATGGCGATTCTACATTTTCTATTTCTATTCGTCACCATTTCTCCTTGTGATGCAGCAGAACCGTGGCAATTAGGATTTCAAGACGCGGCTACCCCTATGATGCAAGGAATTATCGACTTACATCACGATATCTTTTTCTTTTTGATTCTGATTTTCGTTTTCGTATCATGGATCTTGGTTCGTGCTTTATGGCATTTCCACTATCAAAAGAATCCCATTCCACAAAGGATTGTTCATGGCACTAGTATCGAAATTCTGTGGACCCTATTTCCATCTATTATCTTGATGTTCATTGCTATACCATCATTTGCTCTTTTATATTCCATGGACGAGGTAGTAGTGGATCCAGCCATTACTATCAAAGCAATTGGACATCAATGGTATTGGACTTATGAATATTCCGACTATAATAGTTCGGATGAACAGTCACTGACTTTTGACAGTTATATGATTCCAGAAGATGATCTAGAAATAGGTCAATTACGCTTATTAGAAGTGGACAATAGAGTGGTTGTACCAGAAAAGACTCATCTACGTATGATTGTGACATCGGCCGATGTCCTTCATAGTTGGGCTGTCCCCTCCCTAGGTGTGAAATGTGATGCTGTACCTGGGCGTTTAAATCAGACCTCTATTTTGGTCCAACGAGAGGGAGTTTACTATGGTCAGTGCAGTGAGATTTGTGGAACAAATCATGCCTTTATGCCTTCGCCCGGAAGCATTCGACGACTGCTTAGTCTTCTCTGGCTCAGACGCATCACCCCAGGATGCGACCGATAAGCAAGCTATTACAGCGAAGGGCTGGAGCAGTATGGAACCGAGGAGCAAGGCAGTGGAGTTGAGAGAAGAAAAGGGCCAGGCTCCCGGTGGAGGAGAGAAGACGGTTAGGATAACGAACTTGAAACGCGGAGCCCGAGCGGCCGGCAATCGAGTGGTTAGTAGTCAATAGCGCCCTAGTAGATGGCATTCCTCTCTGCGGCTGGCACTCGAGTAACCACGGGACATTCCATACAGAGCAGATGAGACGCTCGCGCAAGGACTTCCATTCTCATTAGGAGGTCGAACCAAGGACCTATGAAAGTCGGGGATAGCCCGTCCCCATGGGAAAAGCACGTCCCTGAGGGAGGAGTTTAGAGGTCTTATAGTAGCACAGACTTCGTTGTCATGCGAAGGGGGCCAGTCCAAGATCAGACTCTCAAGGCTAGTCACCCCTCTCTTCCGTCCTATCCTCTCTTTTCCATCGACTTCTTCCATTCCTTTCTCCATCTCCTTCCTCTACCCATTCTAAGAAAAGAGTTCCGTCTCATCCTAATCACTCTTCTCTCGCTATGCTCGAGAGATTTCAGAACCACTTCGGACCCCCTTCAGCAGAATGACTCTTTTCACGAACGCCTAGCTATTGCAAAATGTGGTAGAACTTAAAACAAAAATGCACTAGTCCAAAACCCAGTACCTACGTGGCATCCGGATCAAAAGCACCAACCTAGAATGTCTAGCCTATTCAATTCTGGGGAGGACTTCTCAATTTTCATCCCATCACTCCATAAGCTTATTCTTATTATATATTATTATCAATTCAAAAAAAGAATTAAAGCTCCAAACGGTAAATATAGGTTAATCATCTCTGTATCAATAAGGCGGCAAAGGAACCTTAGCGTGACTTTCTTTTTCCATCTTCTGCTTGAAAAAAAGGAAAACGAAAAAAAAAAAGAGTGTTTGTTTCATATGATGAAGTGGCCTATATGAAACGATGCTCGAGAGATTTTAGAACCTTCGGACCCCCTTCAGCAGAATGACTCTTTTCACGAACGCCTAGCTATTGCAAAATGTGGTAGTACTTTGCAGTGGATCGTCGAAACTTAGAGAATCACATCTTCCGGAGTGAAAGAACCCTAGCTCAGTTGAGTGGTGGAGTCCATAATCTGCTACATTGAAAAGATGCGGATCATCCCATACCCCATGTGTCGAAGGGACATGTGATCTCTTTAAGATCAGTGAACTAAACGGACCTAGGCCGTTTCAGGGAAAATGCCTGTGCACTTTGATTTCCTGTAAAACTAGAAGCAAGTATAATAAAATCACCTCCTTATAAAGTTTTGAGTTTTTTTGAAGAACCAGACTCGGTAGGGTATTTCAAAATACTTTTTACCCTCTGTGCCCATCGACTTCTTCCATTCCTTTCTCCATCTCCTTCCTCTCCCATTCTTAGTCGAGTTCAGTCAGTTCTTTCACGTACTATTCTATTTCTCTTCTCTCGCTATGACTCGAAGTTTGAACCTTCGGACCCCCTTCAGCAGAATGACTCTTTTCACGAACGCCTGCTATTAATGTGGTAGTACTTTGAACCAGTGGTCTTGTCAGAGCCTAGGGTACGAGCAGCAAGGTCAAAAGGGAGAGAACTGGCTCTTTTGTAGGGGTCGAAGCCAGAGGCGGATTAGTCTTTTCGAAAGAAAGTGGTTAGGCGTGCTAGCATCTTAAGTGAATGGTAGCCTGCAGGAAGAAAGCGATGTGATGTCTTCTGCTGCTTGCTCTTTTTCCTTCAGGCTCGGGTAGTCCACTCACCAAGAATAGTCTAGCGATAGGCCCATTTGGATCCCGAAAGGCCCATCTCTGACTTAATAGCCTAGCCATATCGGACCCAGCTAAACTTCAAAGAACGAAGCTTTTCTTGTTCACTTTCATCCGAGCGAAAGCGACCCAAGGTTCTTTTCAAAAGCGAATGAGTCGACCCAAGGTCTCTTTTCAAAAGTCGAAAGTGAAGTATGCCATTAGTCTCGTGCACTCTTTCTCATTAGGTTTCCGGGGTGGAATTTCCCTGGTAGAGCCTAAGCTAGTCTTTGTGGAATCTCCGCGAAGTTGTTCACGTCTGGTTACAAGGAAGAATCCGCTGCTCTATTGACACTGCCTCTACTTCGTATCCTTGGTACGAACAGGAGGGAAGAACAGGAAGAGGAGGTAGGACAAATGACTTAAGAGTTCCATAAGCCAAGCTTCTCCCCTGGGTCACGAAGATCTAAGGTTGGAGAGAGTTCTAGTGACTAGCTTGAAGTGGCGAATGCTCTTTCTTCCTATCTGGGAATCATAGCTTAGTCTGACTCATCGAAGACCCTACTTGCAACAAAGGGAGAAAAGTCACCCAACCCAGGATTCATTCATGGAATAGAACTCGAGAGCATATGGTGAAAAGATCAGAAGTGCAAACAACTCGACCAAAGGAAAGGGGAGAGGATACGAATGAGAGAGTTTTGACGAAAGAACATAGAAGTTCGAGACTCTTGTTAGGAGGGGAATGAACCCAACCAAGCCCAAAGAAAACGAAGGGACGAACAGGATAGGAATAGGATTCCAATCCTTTCGATCGACCCTATCTGTAGGAAAAAAAAGTGCTCTGCTATCGTGGTATTGTTGACGTGGTTGAAAGCGCATTCAGTTGTATTTCTCTCTTTTCTGAACTGATTAGAGCGTGGCTATAGAATGAGGAGGTGACATGAGGATCTAGGAGTGTGAGCAGTACGACCTGAAAGGTTCCCATACTGTTTGGAGGGCAGGGGGCATTAATGTGGAACAAATCATGCCTTTATGCCTATCGTCGTGGAAGCTGTTTCTAGGAAGGATTATGGTTCTTGGGTATCCAATCAATTCATCGCCGCCTAAACCGGAGAGCTTAAGCCAAAAAAAGAACGAACCTGCCCCTATTCGGACGTGACTAACTATAAGCCTAATAGAATCCGCTTTTCCCATACTGTCTGTTGGTCAACAATCAGCCGCGTGCATATTCTCCTTTATAGATAGGGCCGAGTACTACACGAGCTCGTAAGTCAAGCACGGAACGAGCCTTGTCTACGAAGCTTCGCTTCATCATCTTGCTTGCTTCTGGCGAAGCTTAACGCACTATAACATAGGCATTGTCGTATCCAGGAACACTACGGGGCCGACCACTACATAGGAGCGATACCAGCAAGCCCGAAGCCAAACAAAGGCGAGCAGTCCTGATCGCAATAGCAAAAGGCCTACTTATAGCCGTCTTCGGCGGGGGGGCGGCAAGGAGGAAGAAAGTTAAACCGCGCCGCAAAGACAAGGTTAATAGACATCATGCCAGGGCTGAAGTCGAAGTTTTCCTTGATGCTGAACCGTGGGTGTCGAATGTCGACAGTTCTTTAACCAGTCCTTCCTATAGGACAGGGTAGGAAAGGTTTATGCTTTACCTCCAATAGAATTATTATGCCTCACTTCACCTTTTCCAATATGACTAGTTAGCTCCCGTGGTCCAAGCGAAAGCGGAGGCTCCGTGGGATCGAAGGAAAAAGGAAAGCTTTCATCCATGTCCACATAAACATCACAATCCCAATAGTCTGAGATTGAAGATGATGTCAACAGTTAGCCAAGAAGGCTAGACCGACAATGTCAGCATGTCCTTAATTACGGTCCAGTTTGCATATGCACCAGGAGACCACGGATCTGGGCTCAAGAGACGTCTTGGGATGGCCCATTGCCAGAGTCAGTTGGAGTGGTCCCTGTATCTAACAAGTGATTGGACGGAAACAGATACAAACCACAGGATATAATTACAAAAGAATAAACTCGGTAAGAAATTCAAAAAGAAAACGAGTATGAAAGAAAATAACTTTGGATCAACATTTTGGCTCAAGAAAGAGCAAGGTTCGGAGAATCCAGAAAAAAAGCTAAACACACAAGATGTGTTCGTAAGGCCGATGAGATGGGTGTGGATAGGCAAATCTAGCCCAGCTCAAATAAAGTCCACTGAACGAACCTCAGATCCCACCCGTCATCCCAGCCTCCAAGGTGAGATCGTTGTGGCGGGAAATCCGAGGATGATGAACACATAAGCTAACAATGGCGGGGACGGAGGTGAAGATGGATCATCTCGAGCCCGCAGATATAATTTTCGGAGACCTGACTTGTTCCTCTCACTTGGCCTCCGAGCATCTTTTGTGGAAAAGGAATTGGTTGTGGCTTCTTCAGCTATGCCTATGAGTACTGAAGGAAGAACAGCACCTCTCAACCATCTCATACATCAAACTATACGCACCCCCTAACCTCTTCGCAAAGGACGGGAAAGCCTCTTTCGATTTTGGCTTAGTAATGCATTGCAAAAGAAAAAGAAGATAATTCTTGCTCGAATGGAAATAGAGCGAATGCAAGGGTCAGAAAGAGAAATCAATAGATCCTTCTTATAGAGGAGAAGCTCTGTGAACCCAATGAAGTTACATATACAAAGATGTCAAATGTTCACCAGGTTCTTTTTTTTTCCAACTATGTTTTGCTCAATCCCAACTGACCAGCGGTTCTCTTGAAGATCTTCATCGCTAAAAGCCTGAACACTAACCTTCCACAGTGAACCGGCAAAAAATCCAATGATGTAGTAGTTGCGGTGATATTGGGCACTGGTACGAATGCAGCATACGTGGAACGTGCCCAAGGCCAAGAATGCGCACGCTCCTCCGACCTCATTGGCAAAACTATGTCAAGACATGGTTCAACCAGCCTGCTCGCAAGACCCTAATTCAGTCCGTGAGACTGCGAATGGCTTATTAAAATCAGACATAATGAAATCGAAATTGGAAATCACATGCAGTTTCCTGTAGGTAAAGAGTGTGTCAGTACGTGGAGATCGGGACAGCCTACCAGCTGATTTCAATTTCAATGGTGCTGATAAAGCACCCACAAGTGAAGATACCCAACAGGAACAGTTGAGCTTGGAATTGGAGTTGAGATGAAGTGATTTGGGTTTGAAGGAGAGTGAGTCTTAAGAGAGAAAGAAACGGAGGAGTTTGAGAGAGACTTTTTATATAAAAAAAGCATATTTATGCGTCATCTTCCCTCTGGGGAAAAGAGAGGAGCCCCACTTTATCACTAAAACCATATACTGCAACTTGTGCATAAGTCATTTTGGTTACTTTCTCCAAATCACTCGCCTCCTTTTTATTCCACTTCACTCCATTCCATTTCTTTCGGAACTAAGAGCTCTTAGTTCCGAGTGTGAAAGACGCCCATCTCCACATCCACCATCATAGGATATTCTATGTAGTTTTGGGTTTGATGAGGAGGGTAAGCCATTTATACCCACGGAGAAAAACCCCTCCACCGCCAAAGAGAGTCAAGCCTATACCAAGAGATATCTAGTGATGAAAATGTCTGACTTAGCATGCTGAGGCTCAGATATTCGACAGTGCTTGACCTCCATACTTATGAAATTCCACAATACTTTAGACCACTAATTGCGGTCTGTGAGGTCACTATCCTCATCTTCTGAGGGGTAAGCTGAATCCAAATGATTGTACAGTTCCGCAGTAGGGAAAGAGACGGGTGTAGTTTTGTGGGACAGAGGCACCATTTTCGACAAACCTAAGAGGATGAATAGATCTACACTCTTTCGAGTCTTCTCCTCACTGAGTCACTGGTTGTGTTCACTCGTTTCCGAAATTTCACCTAAATCAGACTCTTAGCAATCCAGCACGACTAGTTCCCAGTTTGATCCTGTTCTTTTTGCATTGCCTATACCCATTCAGAATATAGCGATAACATATATGATTGTAATCTACGAAATATCTTCTGAATTTCGAATAGTATTCAAACTCCTCTGTTGTCGATTAACGTAATTCAAAACCCTTAATGAAATCTCTCTTGCCAATCTCTGATTACTCTCTCTACATCTAAATGGTTCTTGAAACGAACATATCTAACTAACATATTCCTACTCCTATACTAAGCCAAATATCCTTAACTATTGATGAAAGATGCAATCCGAAAGTCATCAAAAGATTTATTCTTCCTGCAAAGAAGACTGCTTTTCTTCCGATCGGTTCATTGCTGTTGAGATTTCAGCTGCTTCCTTTTTATCCTTTTTATCCTTTTTTGCAGCTCGGTTCTCTCTTTCAGAACAGAAGAGAACAGACCCAGACCAGACAACAAATATGAGGCAAAAACAATACTTCCTATCCATAATTCCTTTCTTCCAGATGCTGCTTAGGATGTGCGTGACTATTGGCATGTACTTGTATACCAAGAGTCTTTCTTTCCCTAGCTGCTAAGAAAAATTGGTATTTGGCAAAACGAGACTGTAACATCACGTACACGTTGATCCCCTTACCTTGTAGTATGTCCTTAGTGAAGAAATAGTAGGCCATGTCCGGTCTGCCGCTTCAAAAGAAGGTAAAGGAAAAAAAAGTGGAAAGAGACGGGCTTCACAAAATCCTTTTCCTTGATGTCATTTTTCCTCTTGCTTTGGAGAAGGTTATATTCGTCGATGCAGGACCAGATTGTGAGGACAAGTTAATAATGTACTGTTGTACTGAACTACTATAAGTCTTGTAAGTTAATAATATCTCTTCCGATCTCTCATAACAAGTAATCTCAGTCCCGTAGAAGCTTCATAGCCTCAACCAGTGTGTCTTTGTCATTGAATATCGTACACACCAGGTCCAATTCCAGCCATGCTTTCAAGGAAATAAGGCTATCCAGTTGTCCGAATCCCGTAATCACTCAGGGAGACAAGTTGAGCATAGGCACCTTTCAGATGAAAACAAAAGCAGGAAGCAAAGAGAAAAAGGAAGTGAAAGAGAGAAAATACACAAAATACATGACTTGTAGTATAAATATTGATCAGACTGACAAATGGTCTAAAGAAGGTGTAAAGTGATCCAAAGGGAAAAAGCAAAGAGAAGGGATCTATTGTCCTTTATCAGGATTTTGATTGAAGCCAAGATCAATGTGGCCAATCTGGCCTAACCTCATCACCTTCATTAGCATTCAACAAATTATTTACGGTTCTACTTCTAGCCTTGATTTTGCGCACACCTGGGATTCTTCATTTTAAGAGTACCATATCCCACTTGATATGCTCTTCAGAACATCACCCTCTGAGAGCTGACTGACTAGACTCCGACCGACAACTATGAATCCCAGCTTTCAGATGCATTTGCCATTCCCCTACAGGGGCTGATGTCGGGATGAAACAAAAAATTCCAAATTGTGGCCTTTCTTTCCTAAATCAGGAGGATGAGTTGGAGGAAGAGAAGAAGAGGATGACTATGAATTGGAGAGGAGTATGTAGAAGATGAGGCACATGATCCATAGAACGAGCGGATCGACAGTTGAGTTGGCTTACCTGTCCGATATTAGTATGCTAAAGTTTCTTTTAACTCTTTACACATCATACACACACTAAATTAAGCCTAAAATTGTAATTAAACCAAAAGAAAGAGAAATCAATCACACATTAGGGGAAACCATCTATGCTATCTCCCCATGTACTAACACTACTTACTAGAGTAGAGTGATTAATATTTCATTCTTTAGCTCGATAATTTATCCGATAAAGAAAAAAAGGAAAAAGAAAAAAATCAGTCATGAAACAAAACAAAATTTTCAGGAAATTACACAAGATAGGAAGAATAGATTACAAACAAAGGATCACACACCTAGGTACAATTTCTGACCCAAAGAAAGAGCACAATGATTATACTCTGACTCTTATACCCATCTCCGAGACCACGAGACCGATCAGTAACTCGTATACCGAATACTACTACCAAAAAGACAACTATACTGGCATGCCACCTATACGGCATCACGAAGTTAACACAGACTACGCATCACCATAGTACAGCAACGAACGCATTTTTCTTTTCTTACTTAGAGAATATCGGAAAGGAAGAAGAGCGATTGACTCTAATGACAAGATATGATGATTCTATACGTATAGCCAGCCGCTTAGAGTACTAACCCCTTGTTCCACTAACCCTAGCTGCCAATCACTACTCATACTCATTCCTCCACCCCTCTTTCCATCGGTGCGTAAAACCTACTAAGAACCATGCTAAGGCTTCGGGCGAGCAAATGAACTAATGGGTGAACTGCTTGCGGGGAAGACCAGCCATAAAACTTGATAAGGAAAGATAGAAAACTAGCAATACTGGGCCTTATAGACAGGTAACTCAAAATATTAGTTGGGAGGGATGTCAAGTAAGTACATACAGCAGCAAAGGAAAAAGTATACAAGTATACAAATGGCAGTAACAGGACGATTCATTCAAAAAGTAGAACCAATATCGGGGGAGCTACCAATATGGAAAAGAGAGAATGGTAGTCACGCATGTCAGAGCCAGACTCAAAATGAAAGCAAGCAACTAATAGACTTCGCGAACTCCTGAAAGTACTCTATCTCGCACGCATAACTACTGACGGAAACAATACATACTAGCCATACGAGTTCGGTTCACCTGCACTGACAGCCGCTTAGTTCAACTAAGACCTAATAGACAAAAATCAACCAATAGCAGAAGAGACCATTGCGTTCCGTCTTCAAATAGTGGTCAACTTCCTTCTCTTCTTAGGATTGATTGGAAAGAGAAAATGTAATTATAAGAGAAACTGCACCTAAAACAGAGCGATTTGGCGCGTCGATCCACTCCTGCTACCATTTCTGAAATGGTATCAGAGCGAGGTTGTGCTAAGACCTGAGCATCCTGGTAGGATAGTGATAGATAGATCCGTCCTAACAACAATACCAATCTCAGATTTCAAAGTAGCATTGGAGACAGATGTGAGGAAATTGGACATTTTGGTGGAAGGATGGAACAGTGGGTCCTCGGCAAACTGTCAAAGGATAAATTAGGGGAAACCTCAACTAGCCATCAGATGACTTCTTTGCCAAACTCCTAAGAGGTTGTTCACTCCGAAGCTAATCACATGGCTAATATTGTTTTTTGCAATTTCATTTTATTATTTTGTCTAGGAAGGGATGGATAAACAAAAACATCTCAGAGAAAGAAAAGAGACCTACTGTAGAAGAAGAAGAAGAAGAAGAAGACGAATCGCAACTTTACTTTATGGACCACAACAACATCCATTCTTTTCAATTCAAACAACTTCATGTAACTAAAACCCACCACCTCACTGATTACCGCTGAATTCCGCCTAAACAATAAAATATATTGACATGGTCAGTACGAAAGGTTATCTAAGAAGAGATGACATTAGGTCTGATCAACGCCAATCCGGTGGTCCACGCTAAGAAGGAAAGGCTCGCTCGCACCGAACCGATCAAGACTGCGCACTGCCCTTTAACCTACAAAAGAAACACTGACGAAGCAACATGCCTAAACCTTTCCTCCCTTCCTTCCTTTAAGGAATTTAAAAGTTTGAAAGTACGAGAAATTTTACAATAAATAATCTGGAATAACAAGCTCCCCTTACTTCCTTAAAGGGAAAGGAAAAGTAAAACAGTCGAAGGAAACAAACAGTCTCTGGATTCTCCAAATACTTGGCTACAACAATAAGATTCCGAATCTCCATGTACTTTTCAGGAGTATGTTCAGTTGATTTTCCAGTGAAAAAATAAGAGGTCCGAATAGAATCTCTTAATAAAAAAGTTTAATTTTTGTTAGAAATTCTCTCTCACACCTTTTGGTGTACATTTTTGTTGATGTTAACTAATCAAAGGCTAAAGAGAGGTGTGTATGTGTGACTTCTATTCTGGGAACAGAATCCGTAAAGTGCTCGCTCATCTTCTTATTTTTCCACACTCATCACACCTCTTCTCTCCATCAGTGCCATAGAAGACGTGGCCCTTTTTGCACGTTTCGTATCAAGATATCTCTTGTTATCCTTGGTGATAAGAGTCACCAGTACCAATCCAGACCTGGCACTTAGGACGACTGACATAGGGTTCCAGGCAAAAAATGCCTCAAAACCCAAGTAGATCACCTGAAGATACTCAGAAAGGATGAGACGGAGAATTTTGAAGGATGGAGAACAAGATTATTCCAAATGCAGTGATGTCCGCTACAAGGCTATTAAAGCATAGTCAGGAGTTGTCTTCCAGAAACACCATAGGAGGAGGGGGACTGGCAGAGTAGTTTATCAAATCCCGAGAAGGGTGGTGGATGGGAATAGATAAGTAAGCATGACGTCCTACGAGCAAAGGAAGTTATAAAAAGTGAACTCAAAAATCGATGTAAGCAAAACAATAATCCGATGAATCATTCATAGATTCAATCCTGAAGCTTCGTAAAATGCTAACCTACAATGACGACTTCAAACTCTCCACCTCTTGATGATAAGTCAACTTCAACTCTTTCAGTTCAGCAATCTGAAGAAGCAGCTGCCACTAGAGAAAGATAAGTATCAGCAAAATCAGAATCTGAAGAAGAATAAGCACTTGCTGAGAAAGTTTTAAATTCAGTAAATAAATGTAACTTAGCTTAACTTAACAAAATATGATAGTAGCTGTTTAGAGTATTCCTTCCAAGCACACATCATCCAAAGAAGGAAGCAATCCAGAATAACTGGAAGCGCAGAAATAAGATCCGCTAGAACCAAAAATTATCAAAATTCCTAAAACACCACCCATACAGACGCTCATTCCAAAATCAGCTCGTTGCACCTCCTGTAAGGACAGTAACACTTGTCCAAGTCCAAAATGCCTTCCGCTCACAAGCCGGACATATGCTCCAGATCCATCAAGAGTAGAACGACGCATGCCTAGCCAAGGCATGAAATTTTTGAGTGGCTCCCGGCATGTTGAATAGGGATATTTTTGGACATTGAAAGGGAACCAAATGGTAAACCATGGTTTACTGACATCAGGGAATATATTGAACTCTAAACGTATCCAAACATCCAAAGGACAAATGTCTGAATGATGAAGACAATCAGGAGGTTGGCAATGAAATGAGCCATGCCTGACAAGAAGCCAGATTGAAAGCCTGGAGGCAAACATTCTACTTTGATTTTAGTGCGACATACGTAGGAGCAGGAATGATACGCTCAGAGCACACGTCTGAACTCCAGAGTTTGCCAGATGACCAAGCACTTGATTCATGTGCGCTCAGAGAATAGATCACGGTGTTTCGTGTACATGCCCATTTTCGACACATGGGGAATTGACACAACCGAGAAACACTGCTCCAAACAAACCTACACGAATACATCTTAGGGCAATGGCTCCCTTTAAGTAATGGGTACAAACCGCACATTTCGAAGAATTCCATAGACTTAGTCACTGCTTCATGCATGTACTACACGAGCTAATTTCAGATCTGGGATCTCATTTCAAAAAAAAAAGAAGTTGAGTAGCTGTGCATTCGGTATCAGCTACAACAATACAAATCCAGACCTACACAAAAATGCAACATTAAAAGCAGCAAAGAAAAAAAACAAAACAAAAATCAAATAATAGAAGCAGATGACAGACACATAAATCAGATTAGCAAGAAAACTCCAAACTAGACAAACACAGATATAGAACCTCCATTGCACAAACTTCTACTGGGGCAACAACATAGTTTTCCTGAGTGTTACGGGATGGAAGCAGTACTACCGGATGGAAGTGACATAGTCCCATCTCAGAGGATAATAGCAGAATCCGAAGCTTCACCACACAGATATCACACACTTTTGCTATGTTTGAGCAACTGAAATTCTCGACAGATAAGACTGCAAGCGATAAACATTTCTTCTAGTCAAAAGACTGAACTGTTTTTTTGTTACTATGTTGAAGGGAATTCCCCGAAGAGAAAATGGATTATGGGAGTGCGGTACTGTTCTTAAAACAAGAGTTTTTTGCTTTCCTTGCTGACATGCAATAGACACAAACGACATAAAAGCTGGTGATTCAGAGAAAACCTACATGGCTGGAAAAAGGTGCACAGACGCTCAAACAAAATGAGTTCGTTACTCATCCAGTCATCCCCTGCTCCACTATTCTTGAACTCTCTTTGAAGACATTTTGAACTCGCAGCTTGTATGGAGTAATGATGCCAACAGTCATGGTGATTATGATGCGCAGGAATACAACTATGATGATGAGGGGTATAACTATGATTCTTAGATGCTCTCTCTCTCTCTCTCTCTTGGTGGAAAGTGGCTTACCAAGGCTTTGACGGGTAGCTTCAACGGATCATTGAGTCTCCGATAAGCGCCATCGCTCTACCGAAAATCCAAGAAAAGAGAACAAAGAAGTCCCTCGTTGAGGTCTATTTACCTTCTCTAGCCATCCGAGTAGACACCCCCTTGCATCGGGCGAGACAGCAGTTAGTGGGTCTACGAAAGCAAACTATGTTCCGGCCTTCTTAGTCAAAAAAGTTTTCACTCAAATATTCTCGTTTATCAATGTGCAACTATTCAACAGCCTTCAGATATGGGGAAAATGTGCTCGAAGCTTAAAATCTCCACAATCCTACTTGCACAAAGAAAATGACCAAACAAACATAGCATGCATGGTCAACGGAATACCAATTTCCTGAACATTCAGGTCCTCATGGTAGATCAGCAAACCCAACTAATACGAAAGCCCATCTCCCGAGACAAGAAAATCAAAGCAAAAGTGCCTCGCAGCTGTCAGCAATGCAAACTGCTAGGAGGGTTATCTACGCCTCACAGATCACTGTACTGACCATGCCTAAACCAACTAGCAAAATGGAGAAAATTCGGCTGAGGACCGCGAAGATAAGGGAAAGAAGAGAGAAGAAAAGGGAAGGAGCTCGAGAAGAAATGCAAGGAGCTGTTCACTTTCACTTGGTCGCCTGGTGTCTTTGAAACCGCGTGGACGTGCCGAGGCAGGAGGGGAAAGATCGGAGAGAGCGGCTTCGGGAAAGAAACAAGTGGCGCGGTGAAAGGTTTCCCGTTGGGGTTTCCGACCCTCCAGGTCTCCACCTACATGAGGAAGAGGTGCTATTCCTTGATATGTTGGTGTCTACGCAGGCTAAAAATGCCACAATTAAAATAAAAAAATGAAAAAAAAAGAACGAAATGGGATATAAAAAATAACTATTAGATATCGGAGTCAATGGTATCTAATAAGTTCTACCTACTATTGGATTTGAACCAATGACTCCCGCCGTATGAAAGCGATACTCTAACCGCTGAGTTAAGTAGGTCATTCGTGATCCCAAAGAAACCCAAAAGGGACCTATCCCACCGTTGGATTATAAATAGCAAATTATTCTTCATAAGCAATACTAATCCAAGAAAAAGCACTTGCAAAATACGGAATCCTTTCTTTCCTGGTTGTTTATCTAATAAGTGAATGGAGATTCATGTTGTCGTTCTCTATTCTTTCTTTCACTCCTAATCCATCGCGTTGATAAAAAAAAACCTGCACTTTCATTTCACGAAGGAAATAAGTCGAATCCAAGTCTCATAATTTGCACTAATAAGTAGGGTATACAACAATGGATTCCAAATTCATTCAACAAAACCACAGTTCGTACATACGCCATAGGCCTCCTACTTATCCCATACACACCCAAAATCCATAAAAGACTTTTAAGCAAGATACCACATTTAGATCAACAATCATCATCATCACCCCACAGAAGAACAAACCAACACATTACATCAACAGCACGACCAAATAGTAGCAGTACTCCGATCAACAAGTAGAGTAACAGTAGGGTTGTCTTTATACTTGCCTTTTCCCTTATTAGCAAGAAGCTAGAGATCTCCAAGAAGTGCAATACTCTAGAGGATCTGGTGATCTACACTCGAATAGCGAAATAATCCCCTGGAAGGTAGTAGTAGTCTATAGAGGAGTGCCAGCAGGGTTTACGGCGGTTCCAAGTGGCTCCTAATTCCGATGGAAATAGGAAATCAATCCCGGCACGACCGATGACTTAGTCGTAGTCTCTTTCAGCTTCGACTCAACCATCTCAGTAATCCTATCAAGCTGCTCCCCATATGACTTGTTGTGCCAGGCCAGAGAAAAGCAAAACCCTTTTGCTTTCTCTCTCTCACTACTTTTCTTCTTTCTCTCTTCTCAAATTTCAAACCAAAGTATGGACCCAATGACCGATAGTACTATACAAAGGTGGATTTTTGAAAAGGTCTTTACGGACATCTTCGGCTCCAGTTCCAAAACGACCAATCAATGCTGGATGGACGATCTCGTTTTTTTTCTCTCCCCCCCAATTCCCTTGAACTTTCCTCCCTCAACCCTCGAATCAATGCCCTCCAGACTGCGAATTTATTTTACCATGTCTGTTGCAACCCTTATCTATATGCGCTACGCATTCTTGGCCGACGATTGGTCTAGCTTGTATCAAAAAATCCCAAAACCCCACCACACAAACTGACTTCACTCCACTTGGCACCATGGAAGACAATACAGAGACTGCAAAATCGGTTGCATCTGAATGCCAATCTCGCTATCAAAAAACTCCACTGAAAGTCGTTTTCCTCTTCTTTTTTGTCTTTGATAGTAATACATGCGCAGCACTAGATTCCCCCTCTAGCAAATGGGCCAGGACCAGAACGGATTTCACAGAGTTCATTATTGGAGACATCAAAGACTTTGAGATCCTTCAGAAGTACAAGTTCGATCTTGGATGGATCTTTGCTTATTGTATTTTTATAATTTAAGCTATAAAATCTTGAAAAATATATTAAGATATAGAAATCCTCGTGCCGAAAGTACGGGACTTCAATAGACTGACACCAAAATGAAGGGAAGGTCTGAGGAGGAGGAAGAAGGGGCCTAGGAAGCCTAGCTATGGAAGGTCTGAGGAGGAATCCCCCCCCCACCCCCCCCCCTCGCGTCTGTGCGGTCTCTTGTCGTTTTAGTTCACTGCTGGGCTCTGTTATGTGTCGTTCTGCTATGCATCCATTTTTGCATCATATCTGAACCTAAACCAGTTTCACATTCATAGCATAACTGTCTGCCTACTAGAGAAATATCAGAATGTATGAAAAAGCTAATCATACATGAGAAAAACTGAGTCTGATGCTAGGAAAAACACGATTCAAGTTTTAGCCGGTCTCCTCAAAATAAGCAGGGATGAGAGAGATAAACCACTGGCTGGATTCCTAGCCAGAAACTTCCAGGAGGATACAAACAAGACAACAGGGGCTTGAGCCCCAATAAGACAGAAACTGTCAAATTGGAGTCGTGTTTTAGTGTGGGTTGGGTGGAGATCCACCTTGAAACGGACACATGAATATTACCACAAAGCATATTTAGCAATTGAATTGAACAATATGCTTACAATCAATTCGTCATCAACAGATCAACTCAGATATCTAGTGCATGCAAGTGGGGTTTGTGCCGGGTATTCACTCCTTTCGGCTATTGTCGCCGATGTGAAGGACGTCCAATCGCGCGCGCAATATATTCAAGCAAAATCAGCACTGCGAGATAGGGAGAAGAAATTGGATGAGGTGCTTGAAAGTGCAAGGTCGGTATGGATGTACCTAATCCTATTACAATTCAAACCTCCCAGCCGTTTTGGGATGGAGTCGGAGCTAGAGAGAGACAGATCACACTACGGATCTGATTGATCTGTTCCATTTCGTGCTTCACAGGGCAGAGAACGGGCAAGGCACGAGAGAGCTAAAACAAGAACATAATGGAGCGGTTAGAGCGGAGAAGAAAAGTAAAACAAAGTGGAACAGTGTGAAAACTCCTTTCAGCTTCATGATGTTTTTAGCCTTGATAATGAAAATGGACCTGAAGACACACGAGATCTGGAGTTAAGAGTATAATCTTACCTATCTTGACAAGAAAGAAACGATAATGAGAAAGATAAAAAAGCCCTGCAATAAAGACTACATGAAGACAAAATTAAAAACAAAAAAATAAATGCAGCACAAGCAGAAGAAACCCTCTTTCACACCCTTCATCCCCCCCCCCCCCCCCCCCCCCCCCCGAATAGGTTTGGACTAGAAGTGGAATTTTCGGGCAACTTTGACGCTCTCCTTTACCACTGCATGACTAGATCATACAGAAAAAAAAAAAAAAAAAAAAAAAAAGAAGAAAATGGCGAGTTTGAGATTCATGCAATAAGAAGGAAGAGTCAGCCGCTGAAGGGTTAAAGAATTCGCAGTCGCTCAAATGCACCTCTAGTCATATTACCTTCATGTCCCTTCATTAACGTAACTAGAAATCATAACTCTCTCGAACTGTTTGAAAAGAAGTTGCCTATCTAGTATATAATATGACCTGGTAAATAGACCTATCCCCCAGCATACCGCAGCTTTTCTACCAGCTTAATATCTTTTATCTTAGTCAAATAGATGTATTAGTCATGTATCAGATCTGGGCTTGATCGTTACATATGGATCATTGGAATGATCTATGCCTATCTTCACCCAAATGTTGGCTGGGACAAAAGTCTTAAATGCGAGATTAGCAACTCCAGTTACCTGTTGCTGAAGAAATCATGTTAGCTGCTTGATGTCATATGGAAGATGAATCAACATTCCATACTTAACTCAACTGCACATCTGAGCTGGTTTGTGTATTGCTGATAACTGTAACACTATAAGACCTTGAAGGTTAAAGCAGTGTTCCATACATTCAATCCCACATAAATGCTGTGGCATACTAAGTTATTGAGCTACATCCTAGCTACTAACTGTAGATATTGCTTGAAACTTAAGACTAGTACTCTTATTTAATTGGATGTCTGCTAGAATGGCGATATCAATTGGATGCAGGGTAGGTTACTTGAAATCGGAAACGATAATCTGACGCCTAAAGAGGCGCGCAGCTATGCAAAACAACTCCCTGGTATGGAGAAGATCTCCTCAAGTCATTGGATAAGGAGCTCAACAGTGACTTTGAGGGGATCGTCTTCAAATAGACAAGTACCGCCGGAGCGGACGATGCACGACAGAATTAGGGCAGTGATTTCCGACGATCGGATTGACAGTCAGGAACTTTCTGACATATGATTATTATGATGTCATGGTACATGGCCAAAATGCTTGCTTATGCGAACAGATTTTTTCACTTTTTAGATCTAATCAACTATGTCTTATAGTAGAAAATCTGAAAAAGGAAGTTATTCAAGAACAAGATCCCATCCTTCAATATAAATACAAACACATTGTATCAAATGGCAGTAGAATTATAAACTACTCAACAGTACAGGCTTTATAAGTTACATAAGGAACATACATTTTTTGTCCTCAATCAATCAATATTCAATCCCCCTTCTTGCTTTTCTTGTCGATCAGAAGAAAGGTGATCGTTACGAAGCAGTGTACAGCTTCTACTTCGGCGATTACGGGCACATCGCCGTACAAGTAGTACTACTAGTACTAGTACTACTAATCCAAAAAATTGTATATAAGAGGCAACCGCAAACTCGAAGGCATTCAGATACTGATTCTTCTGATGATTCGGTTGAGCTGAGGCACAAACGGATGCAAACGGTGTCCTATCGACCCTATTGCAGGGCTTGAATCAGAGACATAGGCGAGAAATTGGGAGTTGTTGATGGCTAATAAGAGTGCCCAAGATTTTCTTCTAAAGAAAGCAGATTTCGATCTTAGACAATAAAACCGTCATGGTCATGGAAATCCGTTTTTACGTATCTTTGCTGAAGGAAGCTCTTTCATTGGGCAGGACTATGCAGAAGCCATTTATATTTGGGTGGATTCTGTGCACAGTCCCCTTCAGCAATTTTCCATAATCCCATTGATTCCTATAAAAATGGGAAATTTGTTTTTCTCATTTACCAATTCTTCTTTATTTATGCTACTCACTCTGGGTTTGGTCCTACTTTTTCTGCATTTTGTGACGAAAAAGGGAGGAGGAAACTTAGTGCCCAATGCTTGGCAATCCTTGGTCGAGCTTATTTATGATTTCGTCTTGAACCTGGTAAACGAACAAATAGACGGTCTTTCCGGAAATGTGAAACAAAAGTTTTTCCCTTCGAAAATGCAGAAAACAAAAAACTTCCAGATCGAGAAAAACATTGTATTAGACCAATGCTAGTTGATGATTTTAGTGTGGAGATTCGGGAGATGAAGAAGGCGAGGGAGACGGAGATGGAAGTTCGTGGAAGCTCAGATGAAACAACTAATCATAAGATCAACTTCGTGACAACTACCCACCAAACCCCCCCCCCACCAAGACCCCCCCCCCCCCCGAGGCAACAAATTTTTTGGAGAGTTGCCCAAATGGATTGGTGGGGATTTTGCCAAAAAAGATGGCCAAGTGAGGATGCTGCTTGTTCTCCATTTCATGCTTTAGTTTTCATTTTTGATTTTTTGCGTGAGACAAGTTATGATTGTGGTGAGGTTGACCCTATGTCCGAAGGCTAGTTGGCGGGCCCCTTCCGAATCGATCACGTTAGGTCATTGTCTGATTTTTGGTTGTCTGAGATCACACTAGAAATTATGTATCTCCTTATCGTATTTTTGCCCCTCCTCGGTCCAGCACCCAGAAGGGATGCCTAGTTGATTTCTTTCTTTGTCTGAAAGAAGCACACAACTGAACTCAAGGAAATTGTGTTCTGGGCAAGATTTATGTCGACGTCTTGATAGCCTGCCTTTGGATTATGACAGGTATTGGAAAAATTAAATCATGTAAACGTGGAGGTAAATCAGTATTCAGCACTCGAGGCCGTGTGCTCTTCCGATCCCTGGGTTTCGTATGAGAAGAAACAGAAATGCAAACTCATGTATAAGTGACAACCAAAAAGACGTGGGTTTAATGCACGTGATCGCCATCTTCAGTATCATATTCGTGCTCTTTTTCTTCATTAGCAGCCTTCTCTGCGCTTATCCTTAGGCAAGCCCGTGACATCGAACATGTCGCGCAGCGTTTTTCCAACCCAGAACCAACCTCGTCACGAGCCGCATACTCCTCAGCATAACTTATCGAGCATCCACCACAGGAACAAAAAAGACCTATGAGAATCAAAGCTTGTTCAGCTAGCGAAGAGTACGAACCAAAGTGGATTGAGTTCACCTTGCAGCTAAAAGCAGCAATCGCTGTTGAACCGGAGACAGAACAATGCCACGAACAGAACAGAAGAAAGCCGGGACGGATCAGACACCCGCGCTTCATCTGCCTACGTGTCCCCTTGCCTCCTGGCATCTGTTGTTCTTGCTGCTTCAACTCCTGATTCAACTGCCTCACCGCGTGGTTGATGGCTTCACACCTGCATTCCCTACTACACCTAAATTGCACAAACGAGGCGTGTATCACTATGCTAGGGAGGATCCCACGCCTAAAGAATACCCTCTTGCTTTCTTTTCTTTAATGGTCTACTCTTCCGGTTCCTTTTAAATGAAAAATGATGATGACGCATTCATAAGGAGTTGTGAAAGCCAGTAATAGATCTTGTACTGTTGTACATGTAATATGCTAACAAAAGGGGAGTGATGGCATAGAACTACTACAGATAAAGTTGCTGCGCCTAGCGCTCTTCAAGTTGGCGAAAGAGATATAGAAGACAGAAAATCGCCTACTCTAGTTGAAGCTTTGAAGGACAGGCATGTTAAATTTATTGCATGTGGTTCGAATTACACTTCGGTGGCCCGCATGCAAAACTGGGGCACAAGGAGATGCAGCTTTACCTACCAAGGCGCAATGGAACTTGGATTTCGCGGAGAACAGCGAGCAGGGTGATAGGTACCGTGAACTAGCTAACGAGTGATGCTCTAATATGTCAATTATGCACATCTTGGAGAGAAGATAATGCACTTAGTCTTTAAGCCTTGTAAAATCAGCATAAGAGGATTTCTTTTTAATTTATACTTCAACCAGATCTGCGAAGAGAGAGTAGTTAATACCTGCCACAGGAAAAAACCCTATCTTCGCAAAGACTTGATTGCCACTAAGTACATAGCTGCATCAGAAGCATCGAATGAAAGGTTCTTTCCAAGACCATCTGGTTATGCTGGTGGGGTTTCTGCTCCAAAGGTGCAAGATCAAATTCATTCTTATTGGATGATGATCTTAGCATCCCATTCTCCACAGACGATGTATATCTGCGAACAACTCTTGCATCTATTAATGGTCAAGCCAAGAGAAAACTTTAGTTAATCTGTCGAAACTTTCTTCTTCTTCTTTTTTGGGAAGAATTTGGGTCTGGTTTGGAACAATACCACACGATGTCTGTCGAAATGGTGGCATGCATTGCTATTGAAGCAATATCTATATTAGAGAAGATGCACTCTAGAGGGTATATAAAATGCCATCACTCGTGTTCATCAGAAGTACACACGCATAAGAAGAAAAAAGAAGAGTGAGGGAACTGGGGTATGGATGGGTTCGCAGTTAATCCTGAAAGACAATTGGTGGGGCAATCGCAGCAAGTATCCAGAACCCGATATGAATCATATTGAATATGGGAGAAGTTTGCTTGAACGCAAAATATTCACGCCCAATAGCCCTACTTGACTAATCTCTTGAAAACCTATCTTTCTACTCTTTCTTTCTCACTATGAAGGATGTGTGTAAGACGGTGTTTCGTTCGGGGAGCTCTTTCGATTTGCTGATGGGTTGGATTATGTATTGATGGGTATTGGGTCTGTTGACGTGTGCTCTTCCGATCTGGATTTTCGAAGCGAGCAAAAAAGTCTAGAATAACATGAACCGGAAACCCGAAAAAGGAAAAACGAAACCGCCCAGTTGTTTCCAGCACCGGACTGACCGAAGACGAAGTTATCAGGTCGGAAGATTTGACCGTCAGCAACAGCAGCAGCAAGAACAACAGCGCCGGCAGCCTTCAATGTTCTCTGCTCCATACAGAGGCAGCATAAACAAGATCTTTTACATCTAAGCCAGCAGCAACTCATATAACTTTTCAGCTTCAAAGCATGTATTGCCCTTTACTAGTGCATAAATTTCAAGATTTGCATTTACCTTTAGTATTTAGATTGTTACAAGTAGTCGAGCAAGCTTCCAATGAGGAAACTAAACAAACGAAGTAGTCGAGGAGCTAATTCTATGAAATATAGAAAAATGATCGGAAGGTGGCAAAATATATAAGGGACCTAAAAATGGTTGTTGGTAATCTAGTTCATTTCTTTTGTTTGAGAATTTTGGATGCACCCAAGCAGAAAGGCGAGCAGCCACACTCTAGCAATAGCCAACAACTAGCCCTTTAGTGGTCGCAAAGTATGGAGGACGAGAATATTACGCGGCGTTCAGAACCAGTCTGGAAGTGAATGAATTAGAAAGAAAAAGAAGGTTGGAAATGAGACGACTCTTTCTTGAACTATATCATAAACAGATCTTCTCCTCTAGCCCAATCACGACTTTTGCTCTATTCCTCTCGTATATTGTTGTAATGCCTTTAATGTTAGGTTTTGAAAAAGACTTTTTATGTCATTTCTATTTAGGTCTGATTCGGATCCCCCTGTTGTTTCCTTTTCCTTCCGCCCCTTTTCTTCGAAATGAGAAAGAAGATGGTACACTGGAATTGTATTATTTAAGTGCTTATTGCTTTCCAAAAATCCTACTTCTACAATTGGCAGGTCACCGGGTTCTTCAAATCAGTCGTCTTTTTTGTGCTTTTCCAATCTTACAACTTCCGTACCAATTTGGTCAATCTGGAATGGATCGCTTAAACATTCTATTAGGGAGCCTGGTCTTGACTCTTCTGTGTGGTATTCATTCTTGTTTGGCTCTTGGAATCACATCCAGCAGTAGTTGGAACAGCTTGCAAAATTTAACCACTTTACCTACTTTATTGCCCCTAACCCTTTTTTGTACCTCTATTGAAACAGAATGGTTTCATGTTCTTTTATTGATTGGTTATTTCTTTATCTTTGTATCTCTTTTTCCAATTTTGGTCTCTATTAGTTCACAAGATTGAATAGGCCATTCTTCTCCGGACCCTCCATTCAGTTGTTTTCCAAGAATGTTGAGCCGGGTATATAAGCCATGTATCTGGGAGAAACTTCAAAAAAAAAAAAAAAAAGACTTTTCGCTTTCCCTCTTTTGGTCTTGCTTTTATATTAGAATTCAGATTTTCGAATCGAATAAAGTATTGAATAAAGTCCAATATAGTATATATATATGTCCAATCTCTAGTGATGGGGTGACCAAGCGTATGTCGTCCAACCCGACCTCTGACTCTTTCTTCCTGACCTATTTGACTCTCTGGCCTTTTTTTCTATTTATTTATTTATTGTCTATTTATGTTGTATTCCGAGATGGAAAAGATCGAATTCCTCCCGGGAACACACGAAAGAAAGATATGCACTGGGTAAAAAGAAATGGAAAAGAGATGTTTCCAATTCATCCAAATGAGAAGCTTTTTCTAGATCCATATGATCTACTAAAGTCGATTGGTATTGACCAACTAATAAAAGAAGATCTTGGTCCATCGAGTCCCAAGAAGGTAAGAACTCCAACCTCTTTGAGGCTCCTTCGGCCAAATACAATATACAAGTTGGACCTGCACTATGAGCAAGCTGTGGGAAAAATCGCTGCTTTTTTACGGTTCCGAAACCACTTGGGCGAAAGAGGGTTCTACCGGGAAACCATAGATTTTTGAGTTTTCGCCATTGCTTACTGGTTAAGCCACTGGAATGGAATGAGATAAGAATCTCTGTAGATCTTTCTTCGCCATTTACTCGTAACAGGCTTTTCTTCTGTAAAAGACTTCTTCCGAATGACATCGATCATTCTCCTTCGTCTCCTCGATCTTCAAAAAAGAAAATGGACTCCTCCTACTCCTCCTTCTCTTTTAGGATAGGATCATCGTTGGTCCTTCTTTCACTAATGATCTTAGCCATTTTTCCTCGTTCTAGTTCGCACAAGTCAACCCTCGAAATAAAGATTTGCCTCGGGGAAGCCCATTCCTAAAATGTCTTTTTGCGTTCCACTTCGCCAACGCCAAGCAAATGCACCAGTGACTCCTGAGTGATAAAGACCTCGCTAAACTGAAAGGAAGGCGAAGAAAGCCCTTTCGTATAGAAGCCATCCCAGACTGTGAAAGCATACATCGACCAAGCTCCAAGCGAATACAGACCAAGACTCACCAACCGACCAAGCAGTGATCGGAAGACACAAAAGTCTAAAGAAATCAAAGTCATTGGATTTGGTGGCTATGACACGCCATATACTCGGAGGACTTATATTTATTCTTTAACCGGCCTAACAACTCTATCGAGTGAAACATACACGAGCCGACATTACTCATCGTTCGGTAACCTTTTTCTGTCCCTCCGTTTCTAATTCAATTTAGGTGTCAGAGATAGTTGCAGAAGTTCAACTGCTGGATTCGACCTTTTATCAAAGAAATGCATAGTTTAATAAGATGCACAACTTGAAGAGTTGTCCTATTTTTTCTTTCTCTTTTTTTTCTCAATTCTATTTCAGTCTCCGAAGTTCATTTTGATCGATTTTACCCATCAGGCAGAAAATATAGTCGACCTGCTTCAGGCCATGTTTTTCCAGTTCCGCAGGCATACACTCTTTATAATCAACACAACGCTCTTCCGATCTATCGGCAATCTGCTCATCGGTTAGGCCTTCGGATTCTTCGTAAACGCCATCGAAAAAAGGAACAGACGAAATATTTAGATCAAGGTGACGAGAAACAAATGGAAATCTATAACGCAAAACGATAACGAAGTTGATGAGGAGAAGGGAAAAGCCTTCAAGAAATAAGAAGCTTCGGAAATGATTCTACTCTTGTGACTCAAACGAATTGAAAATTAAAAAAATTACACAAAAAAAAAGGGTGAAACCACAGTCGTGAGATAGCCAGGACTTCAAGACAGATCGGAAGAGCACACGGCCTAAACTCCACACACAAAAGAACAGTCTTGGCCATATATCATTGATCATTTATATCAGGTACCAACTCTTTTTTTTTTCCGTAATAATCTAAAAAAAAAGTTTATGACTATTAATCGATCGCATGGTTAAGAGTGAAAGATATTATTTTGTTCAAAGTAAGGCGCTTTGGAAACAAAGACATTGCTCCACAGTACAACAAAAATCTCGTAGGAGGGGACCTCAACGTCGGAACCTCAGAATTTGGTTTTCTTTCTCCTGGTGCAATCCAAAACCAGTACGACCATTTAATTCCCAAATGATGAGCTTTCACATTCCTCGGTGCCATCACAAAAACAAACGAGAGTAGGAGATAGTGTTTGCAAATGGAGTGGAGCGATCCGTGAAGTCATTGATACAAGAGACTACTGCACAGGTGCTTGATTGAGAACTTTTTCTCAGGTTCTTCATGGTTGCTTTCTTATGATGCAAAGTAGTTGTGATTATCCCAGTGATATTGATTACGAAGATACAAGCTGCCACTTGAGTTCCGTCTGCGCTCTTCTCATCCTCTCCAATGGCTTCTCCTTCCCTCCTCTCCCTTATCCTCTCCCTCACCCTCCTCTCCTCCGCACTCGCCACCTCATGATAGGGAACTGTAATTTATATTCAAAGCAGACAGCGAGTTCTTCGTATTTTAAGCTTTCTCGTCTTATCCACTTTTCTTTTTCTTCTTGGCTTCTCTCTTCTTCCTCTTATTCTTCTTCTTTGACAAATACAGATATAGAAGCAGAAAAGCCAGTAAGAACAGAAAGAAGCCCAAGGATACCAACCACAAAGCAAACGATCTTTACACTCAACTACTTTGATACGGACACATACAGGGTGTCCATAACTTGCACTTGAGCCTATAGAACTAGCAGGCAAACTACTGGAAGAAGGTGATTCCTTTTTTGGGCTAAAGTAAAGAAAAGAAAAATAAAAAAAAAAAAGAGAAAAGGGGGCACGAAATCGTAGAAAAAAAACGTCACGTCAAGGAAAAGGTGACCAGGGAAAGGGAATACGACAGCTCCAGTAGTCTAAGACTAAGATATCTAGTTCTAATGTAATGTAGCAGGTAGAAATGCTCAAAAGGAGCACCAAACTGTGGCTGTATAGTGAAAGCCATTGCCAAGCCACTCATTAAACATTTGTTGTGCCATGTTATCACGGAAGTTTGTCCATGCTGGCGAACGCTCGAATTTCGACTTTTTCTTCAAGAATAGCAAGAGCCTTTTTCAATTCACTTTTAGGAAGCTTGAGTTGTTCAGTCGACTCTGCCTCAGTCCACCTATGGCCGTGTTTGGATTGAAGAGGTAGAACTTAAAATGGAAATAGAAAAAAGCTGATGATAAGTTGATTTTGGTTTCGTTGGTTTTTCTGTGTTGGCTACCATGCTGATGTGATAGAATAGAATACCAAAGCTGACGAGGAAGTTTGCCGGTGAGCAAAAACTCATCCTTATAGCTCTAGTATTCCTCTGTTCCCTAGCAATAGTCCTCCAGTTTCTTACTTAATGCAAGCAATAAAGAATCTCTCCCCCCAATCCACTTTTATTGGCTTAAGCCTTGTCAGAGAGGACCAATCCGAATCGAATTTATTGACAACTATAGAGAGCTAAGGGCAAGGTTGAGATTGAGACGCTAGACGCAAACACTACCCTACATAGAGACTGACCTACTACTTTCTAGTGGACGTTAAGCCCCTAAGACTCGATGTCCACTGTGCATGTCAAATAAATGTGCTCACAAATGGCTAATAGAAAGTTTCCTTTTCTTTAGTGGATCGTGAGTGGGTCTTTTGTCCTCCTCATTAGAGTCCTCCTAAAATCTATAGCATTTCGTCGAAATACATCCTGTCTTTTCACCTTAGTAGTTCTATGCATAGTCAGTACGATAGCCCCAATCATGGCCACTAATAAAATAAGACTCGAAACCAAAAACCAGACGAAATAGTAGGTATAAAGTAAATTGCCCAAAGTTTCCAAATTCGTCCAACTACGTACCTTTTCGGCATAAACTGTATATCTCAGAGAGGTCTGGGTTGGTAGTAATGGAATGCTTTCATTATCTAAAATGAAGAAGATTTCCCACCAAAAGATGAGTCCAATAATACCACTCACTGGTAAATAGCGCAAGACTTCTTCGTGAATTTCTGCTAGTTGAATATTGAACATCATTACAACAAATAGGAATAAAACGGCTATCGCTCCTATATAAACTACTAGGAAGATCATAGCGAAAAAGTCGAGACCTAAGAAAAGAAGTAACCCCGCCGTATTGCAAAAGACTAGGATGAAAAACAAAACGGAATGTACCGGATTTTTAGCACGTACAACCATCAAACCAGAGACCAAAGCAAGGCTCGACAAAACAGAAAGTATCATATTCTTTTATTTTCTTTCATTGTTCTGATCCCGAAAGAGATAATGAATAAGGAAGAAGAAAGGTTGGTTTTTGACCAAGAGAAGAAGTGGAGTACTTAGCTGCTTGATTGAGCAGTCCAGTTCTATAATGGGATGGGATTCTCCCGCCGCCGTAAAGTAAAGGCATTCGCTCTCTAGAATAGTATGATAGGCACGCAAGGCTTGCTAGCTGCACGATTCCTATTTCTTGCTCCCTAGAGAGCTCCTCTTTGCTTGATAAGCCCCTTTCTGTGGTCTTTTAAAACACTTCTACCCGCCAGAATTTTGAAAAACATGAAAGTTTTTAAATTATTTCCTCCTCCGTCATACCCTCCGCCCGCACCAGATCTAACAAACCAATTCAACTCAAACTCTCTGACACTTTCTCGACCCCCCAACTGGCATAAGAAGTGCTTATAGAGATAAGCGGTAGATGCAAAGGAAGATGTCTTTGGCATCTCCGCATTGTCAGAATCAGAGGTCCGGGACCAAAAAAGATGAAAAAGAGCTAACTCAGGGTTAGGGTTTTGCACTTTGTTCTCAAAGTCGAGCTTGAATCTTTCAAGGAAACAGGATAGTTTGTTGCTTGAGGACAAGCAAAGGTTTGGTTTGGGGAGTTTGATGAACGTATTGTTGACGCTGGAATAGCTCTGGTTCCAGTTCCTAATGTTACTGAAACTCACGAAGCACTAAGAATCCTATTCAAGACTCCTTTATTTCTAAACCTGGCATGTTCAAAAAACATTCTTGACAATTGATGGAGCAAAATAAAAGATTTATGTGGTTTATTTTAATAAGCCCACATCGGATATCGGTCCACAACAACCTGCATCTTAGTAACCACCCAAATCAGATTTCTTTTTGGCATTTCCATAGTTCCAAATACAACTCGATAGAAGGGAGAATACTACGACGAACAGGATCAAGCTGAAAGAACATCAAAATACATAGTTGATTGAATCAGATGAAATTCAGCAGCCACGCTTTGGATGTACATACAGTGCACGAAGAAAGGCAAAGAAGAGAACTTGGAAAGAAGAGAAGAAGAAGGGAAGGAAGACAGAAGTAGGAAGCAAGGAAGATCCCACCACCATTCAAGGTAAAATCGCAATTCGACCCCCCCCCCACCCCCCAAAACCCATGCACCCCCCAAAAAACAGGAGAGTTAGACATTCTCTTTCTTGGTATCAGATTCTTCTTCTTCTCTTACAATATTTCGAGTTTGAAGTACTTCATGGGAGAAAGAATTCAAGTAGGAATACAATTTCTATTGGATAAAGGAGGACGAAAGCGAACCGACGCACCATGGTACCAAGGACTATAATATAATGGGGAGTAAACTGAGTGTACCCTTTCTGTTCAAGAATCTGAGCAGCTCCCTTGAAATCTTTGATAAATTCCAATTGGCATCTAGCTAGCATCTAAGCAAGAGAGACACACAGAGCTGAGCTTAGCTTACTTGCTTACTAGCTACCTCTTCTCACGAACTGCATAGTTCACTTGTGAATTTAGAGTCTAAAGGGCAGAACAGCAATGAGCACAGTAGTTTCCTTTTGTTTCCTATATCTATTTCTCTATATTTTTTACTTCAAAGAGAGAAAAGAAAGAGAGAATTTCAGCCATGGGATTGTATCTTTCATCTACTAAAGCAATAGAAAGAGAATGAATAGCAACAGAAAACTAGATAGGATAGTGATAGTAAGAAGAACTTAAGGAGACAACATCCTTTAGTTATCACGTTAAACTAAACTCTATAGGTGAAATGAGTGCAGAGTCATTTCCAGAGTGATATACTGTTAATTTTTTTCCTCTTTTATAAACATCCTCTCTCGATCCGAAGAGCTCTCCCTCCATAATAAAAACATGTTTGGCTTAATCGTCTTCATGTTCTAGTATAATTACTCATATTTGATAGTTGGAATAACCAATTTGTATCGACATTTCACTTTCCCAACAGTCCAGCTAGCTTGAGAATCCAAGTGTGTTAGAGAGAGAGATATGGAGACTTTTGCAAAGTTGTCTGAGGATTGCATTGCTCAGATCCTGCTAAACTAACCTTTACATTACCCTTACAAATTAGCTTAGGAATGTAGTAGATCCTGTCTGTGAATGAAACTGTAGAATCCTCTGAATATCCGGAACAACATCTTGTTGGAACGCCCCTGCAGAAGGCGGAAACGAGGTAGCTAAAATGGTGTTTTACTATATTGTTGGAGATTTGAGGATGAACAAGGTGTAGTCCTATGGTAAGCCTTAGCGATTGGACGTAGAGGGAGCAGTGCAGTGGGACGGACCTTGATGGTGTCCATCAGCCTCTAGAGATTTTTGTTTGTCTGATTGTCAATGGAGGAAAAGATGAAATGAAGAAGAAGGTGATGGAGAGAGAGCCGTTTTTTTTTCATGCTTTTCCCGGAGGTCTGGAGAAAGCTGAAATCAATAGGATTTCCCTAATCCTCCCTTCCCGAAAGGAAGAGCGTGAAATTATTTTTCCTTTGAGCTTGAGAAGGACTTAATGAAACATAGAGCAAAAAGTCATAGAAATACAGATATTTCAAACGAATCCGGAATTGAGTACTCGTACGGAAGAAGACCTTTAGCATGACGCCTTTGAATGGCATTAAGACCAATATGGCCGCTAGAGATGCTTTCATGGCTAGCAATGGAGAGAACGAAGAAGACATCGCCAACCAGCGGTCAATGTTCAGTTCTAGATAAAGGGAAGAGCTACAACTCATTCTTTGCATGGGATTAGCTGAACCATCAACTACTTCCCATGGTTGTCTTTCTCAAATCATCATTCATCGTAGATTCAAATTCTTTCAACCAACTATCTTACATCACCTTTGACATGCTGTTGCGGAGGCCATAAATATGGCGATCGCCATGCCAGAGGAAGAAAAACGTCTGAGGCATGAGAAACACTACCTCGTATAAGGTACACAAGCTACAGGCAACAAACATAAATCTTAACAAATCAAAGCTGGAAGAAAGAAGCTAGCCTAAAGAAGAAGCTGATGAAGCAAGGCATTGACCCAAACACCCAAAAACCCATAACCGAAAGCCGATAACCGAGATATACATTTCAAGGAGTGGCTCGTTAGGAGGGGGCGGAGGGTTGAATTCCGACATGGAGGCATCATCCTCTGGTGCAGCAGATTAGATCACTTCTGGAGCAAGTAGAGGAATGGCAGCTCAACAAATGCAAAATGATTAGAGTTATAAGAATAAAAAGAAGAAGAACAGAGCAAAAAAGTTGTACTGACTCGATTGGTACACGAAACGATAGGACTTCTGTACGAGCGGCGTCTCTTTCAGCCACATGCAACCCTCGCTCGAATAAAAGGAAAAGAAAGACATATTCCGGCAACTCAGAAGGTTTTTCACCTCATGAACTTTATCGTTAATGGAGCTCGTGCCGTTCTGTGATAGTCAGCAACCATCTCAACAGCTAGCATAGCTCAGGGAAAGACTGAAAAAAGAACAAGAAGAAAAGGAAGACAAGAGAAGATACAACCCACGTGCACCTGCCCGTGTATCTGATGAAGGCCCGTCACGCCAACCCAAGAAGAAAGAACCCGTATCCAAAGAACTGGTTGGAAGCGAGACTTTAGTTGTTGTTCTAGACAACGCAAAGACAGAAAACGCAAACGTAATCTTGGGTTGTTTACCTAGAACACATAAGCTTGAAAAAGACACAGGACATCAGAAACGAAAGATTGATGAGACACATGTCGAGGGCCACGAGGAGCTGAGGAAGAAAAAGAGAATTTGTGATCTGTGTCTTTTGGGTTTGACGGAATTTTGATTCCATATGTAGACAGTTAAAGAGTCCGATGAAACTAACCTTTCTATTGCCGCTACTTACTTGATTAGTTGTTTATTGATTCATTCATCCACTTACTATTGCTAAATTCAACCCCGGTTTGACCTGAACATCAAGAAGTAAGGCTTGAAGAACTTTACTTGAGCTCTGAGGTGTACTTTAAATGTTCTTCTGATCTAGAGTTATCTGTCTTGAGGGAGAAAGGAATTCTTTCTTCAAGAAGGATTAAAACAACATTGTTCCATCAAGCTTTGGATGGCAGAAGGAATATAAAGAACAATGTTTTTACATCTTGCTTCCAGTATATACAGGATATGGTCGATCTTCTATGATTCTCAAGGTTGATATCTCGAATAGGGGAGGACTGAGTTTAGCTCTATAGTTAAGCTCCTCTGCGTCATCCACAGTCCTCTAATCTGACTCTTATATAAAGAGAGCGTGCCTATCGTAAGGTTCTTAGTCTCTGGTTCTTTTGCCCTGCCTTTTAGGAGTAATTCTACCAACAAACCTGTTAACAAGGAGATAGTAATCCCACGCCTGCAAGAGAAGGAAGTGAGGATAGAAGAACTCAACGAAGCCGCAGGCGAAGCTCGTCTATTCCTGCTCCTGCTAAGCACGCTGAGATGTGGTATGATGGATGATATTACGTATAAAACCCCGGAACACTCAGCGAACGAAAAGACGAATTCACAATTTCGGACCTCGCTCCGTGTCCAGGAAACCGAAATGGAGAAGACCTTCCTATTGAATCTTTGTTTTGCCAGCTTTTTCAGAACCAAATTCAAAATAAAACGCAAAAATCACATGGGGAGAATATTGTCATGTTTGATCCTCATGCATGCAATTTGCCTGGTTTTACAAGGAAGATAAATCATTTTATTTCTATTTCTGAATTTCAGTTCTTCCATCCGCCTCCTTAATTTTCTTTTCTTTCATCTCTCTCTCTTCTTCTACTTTTCCCAAATTATTTTCTTCTACAGCCTACAATGAGAGGTGTTCTATTTGACTTGACTTGTGACAGTGATGGCAAAATCGACAAGTTCTCAAAAGAAGTGAATATTGGGTGAATTGATATTTCCGTCATCATCATCGAGATTCCCTGAGCTGGATTTTATTTCCCGGGAATCACAAGCACGGTCGGGAGAGTTCATATAGCTCGTAATAAACAGTACAATGAGAAGTTGAGCCCCAAAGCCAAGTCTTTTGGCCATGAAAGGACATGGAAACAGAAAAGCTCTATCAAATCATCGTAAATCTGGAGAAATGAAAGATGATGAAGCATCACAAGTCATTGATGTCACAATAACTAAAGTAGATATCTCATCTTGGGGACCTTGGCGGGAGTCTCATTTCTAGGATTCCCTCTTTGCTTGCCACATTTCCATTGATAGATAAGAGACCGACCTTGCACAAATTCGCAGTCGCTCCTTCTAAAGTATAACCCAAACCAAACCTGATAGGGATCTTTTTCACTTGAACAGTTTTTCGAGTTAATAACATCTCAATACCTCACGGACTGGTTCTTCCCACAGGTAATAAGCACTTCTTTGCTTTGATGAAATCTATTCAATTTTTCGATAGTTGAACTTTTAGCATTCTTGGCTTTGTTTCCCTTCTCGTGTGTTGGCCAACTAAAGAGGGTCAACATGCTTCAACCTCAGGAACTCGAGGCCATTGGACTTGCACCTAGGGCCATGGAGAAATGCAAGAGCAGAAGCTAAGGAAAGAAGGAAGTATCATAGAAGCCACAGCCTGCTCCGTTTAGTGATCTTAAGCACTCCAATGCACTACAAGGACAAGCAGAAGCTTACTTGCGATAGCAACATACTATGATTATGAGATATCTGGCTGTAGTAAAAATATTTCTTGCCACTAGCTCGCGTACCGGCATAGAATGGAGGAGCGTGATCATTTGAAAGTAAAGGGAATCATCGCAGTTCCTATTCCGGGCATTGAAAGCTGAAATCAAAAGAAATCAAGGAATAAAGATAATGAAAAATGTATGATCTGCTACTTAAAATAGCAAGACAAAGCTGGTGGAGGACTCTGCACCCAGTAAGGTCGACACAGTCAGTCAGGAAGATGCTTTGCCACCCAATCGGCCGAAGCATTGGCTAATCTGTTCACCCTTTATACCGACCAGCTGTGGTGGGACATCCGGAGTTGCTGCACATCACTAACAATAGGCCTCAGACTGCGATCTGTAGACGACTTTTGACTATGAAAAGCTTTCAAGACCTGAGCACCATGTCCTACCGAAACAACAGGGCGACCAAATGGGCAACCCTTGCTGCTGCCCCTAACCCCGCCGTTAAGGGCCTCGCCGAACGTCGAGCCACAACTGCAGCCACCGGAAAGAGAAGGACAGTGGCAGTAACATGGTTCTAGAGGTCGTTTTCTATTTAGATCTGCAGGCTGGTGATTTTACTGTTGTATCAAATGAAGAAAACCAGAGAATGGCTAGGCTTAGTAGGGCTCGAACCTACAATATTACCGTTATGAGCGGTACGTTTCAACCAATTAAACTATAAGCCCTTAAGGATCTTTACATATGCAATTAGTTCACTTAGTTCACGTGTGGAAAAAGAAGCCTTTTTTCATCTCTATTTCCTCTAAAACTTCTATTAAGAATTCGATCAAAAAATGTTCTATTTTGTGGATTATTGTTTATAGATAGATATATATTATTATATATTTATTATTATTATTATTATTATTAATATAATTTAATTAAGCGGCAATTTCGTGACTCAAACAGTTGGTACACTTTCAAACTTGAAACGGCTCAAACTGGTGGTTGCGCTCTTGTATGACCTGATCTTTTTCTTTTTTCATTTTGCTTTAACATCCAATATCTCCTCCACTTCGACTTCTTTAGCCACATATTCCTCTTCTTCGTCACTTGTTGGAAAGCCACTATCCGGTGCAGTAGGCAGTATGCTCACGGATAAGTGGATAGAGGGTGCTAGTCAACCAGAAGAGTTAGAAGTTATCAAAGCACTATTAGAGAGGGTATCTCACCCACTCGAAGCTCTAAATTAATAATGGCGAAACAGAATATGGACTCTCAGAAAAGAGACAGACCAGAGATGACAGAGTAAGGTATTCGACTTCAAAATATATACGGCAGTCAAACACTGCTAGCAGATATGGGTTTTTATAAAAACTGTTACCCCTCTATTCCCTCTAAAGCTTCCCATTAGAGGGAACCCATTTTTAAAGAAAATTGAAGTTGAGATATGAACGCAGTAAAAGAAAACCGCCGACGGTCTTTCGAGCCCCCCCAAGCCATGACCCCCCAACCCACCACAACCCCCAATCCCCCCCAGCCAATCACCGCCCCGAGAAGTACCCTTAGTAAGAGTGCAATGAAATAGTATGGGGTCCTGTGGATTCTTCGCGGTGATCTGCAGCCATCGGCCGCTTCGCCACTTTCACTCTTTGCAGGTCTATATAATTTCCCAATAGTATATCTTGCCACAAGCCCAACAAACTGGGCTTAGCCAAGTTGTCGCCGTTCACCAGTGGAAGAGGCCCATGATATAGTCGAGCATAAATTTTTGAATTATTATGCTTCCATGTGTCCTGAAATTGGTAGTGAAGAGGGCCTCCATGATCCTCTTTAAAACATTTCTCCAATGCTCTTTTTCTTTCTCAAATTGATTTTGTGCTTCCTTGTCAATAATTACTGTGGCTTAAATACGCTTATTACACAAATGCTTTTTGAACTTTTTTCTTCCGCCACATGTCCACATCATGCCAACAAACCTTCATTCTTACAGTAGGCCTTGTCTAGTTATATGAGATCATTCCTTATATTTATTGCATTGTCCTGGATGGCCAAGTACAAAAAATAGCTTTTGGCTGAAAACTTGAATGTTGAAAGTTTCTCCCCAATATGAGTGATTGACGGATCAAAGTTCAGGCTCGATACTCTTCCTCTGCACTGGATTTGCTAGACACGGTTTGTTTCTTTGATTTCCATGATATGAAGGAGTCGCTAGCTCTCTATGTCAGTAGGGCTGTGAGACAACCAGTCAAAAATCTGAGCTCAGGTGCTATTGAGAATCCCCAAGACATTATCGTTCAATCTGCTAGACCATATGGTCAGAGAGCTGTCTTGAAGTTTGCACAATATACCGGTGCTAATGTCTGATTTAGGCCTTGAGCAAGTTTCCGACCGAGTTTACGCAAAAGTGCACTTCTCCTTTTTCACGTAGACAAACTCAAATCGCGGTTATTGTATTGGGTCTACCCAATGCTATATACAGGGGCGGGTAGGTTTCGCCATTACTCGCCTCACCCCACGCTGCTCTTTCTCTTTCTTCAGCGACGTCACACTCGTCGAACCAGCAGACAGACCCTACAGTTTCTGGTGGTGTGGTACTGGTATCCTTCAAATCTTTTATTAGAACATCTGGTTGCTGTTTAGAAGCCTGTGCTCTTGTGAGTGCAGGACGCCAAACAGAACAACTTCAGTTCAATATACACATATATATATATATATATATATATATATAGAAAGAGAGAACCTCAGGTTCGATTCCTACTATTTTTACTAGCATTATTTATTAATATTTGATTTTGACTATATATGTTCTTCTTTTCTACCTTTTTTTCTTATCAATGAAGTAGAGATCTTAATGGGTACAAGATGACTTCAGTTAACAATAAGAAAAACACTTACAGGTGACCAAATCGCCTAGCCAATTTCCGCTGCACATTTTAGGTACACAATTTCAAAGTTGATTAGTCTAGACGTTCGATTAGCATGTGTCAAGCATTTGAACAGTCAATCAGAATGAAGTATGAATCTGAAATATACACCACTGCTTAAAGAGAATTAAAGAGAACTGTGATGCAGAAGAACAAAAGAAGGTATTTAACGAAAGACTTAGCTGTAGATGCAAAAAAAAAGAAAAAAAAGAAAAGAAGAAGGACTTGGAAGAAAGAAAGATGTTAATTTACCAAATAAGCAACCAAGGTCTTCTCAAAAAAATAAACGATGAAAGTTTGAAAAGACTATTCAACACCCACCCCCCCCCTCAAAAGTTCCTCAACTTGATGAATCTGAGGATGGTGACGACTTGTCAGAACATGACGATGAACAATCAAAGCAATTTTTTACTCTCTGGAACTTACTAAAGTACCCTCAGAGGTAAATTGTAAAACAGTTTTACGTTGATTATGGCAAATATGTCATTCAGCTCAAATGGACCTTCTCTTTTTATTGAATTTAGAAAAAACGCAAGAAATGTATGAGTGAACTTCCATGTTTTGAAACCGACTAGGGGAAAGGAGCTTCCCGGAAGGAGAATTTTTCCAGTTCTGGTTAATGCAAAGCATAAATAACCCCAGACTATTCAGTTTTTCATCCATTGAATTGCTGGCTTTCTTCTATCACCGAGCTTTTTGCTTTATCTAAGACCCCTATGTGAATCTTCTAGGTCCTTTCTGCTTACAGTAAAGACACGTCTCCGTGTCTACATGTTCACCACCTGACTTCTGAATTCCGATCTACAGAAGCAGCAATGGATGAACCCATAGTTCTATAGAAGACCGAATACAAGGAACGAAAATTGGAACTTGGACAGATATATAATATGTCTATACATATCTATGTTGCTGGAGAAGCGAACTTGAATGGTCATTTGTTTCTGGTGAAGTAAACTCTATTGCATTCACGTCAAACATACCTATTTCTACAGCAAGCAGTCTATAAACAGTCCCTAAAGATACAACGAACGACACGACATCAGCAATGAAATCAGGCGGACTTCTTCAATAGTAGAACAATAGAAGGCAGAACTTGTCTTGAAATTTGAGGAGAGGTGAAAGGAGAACTCGGCAGTTCTTTACTATCACAGTATCACATACCAGAGGTTCACAACTAAGCAGCTCTCTTTGGTATGAAATGTCTTACTACAAGCTAAAGGAAGGATCAAGAAAGGAGATGAGAACTCAGCAAAACAAAACAACGTTCTGGCTGCCAGTAGTGGTCCTGAGTAGGCCAACCTCTAGAAGAGCACGGAAGGGTCTCCAAACTAAATCAGCTTTTGCTTGATATTTGTAAGCATATAAGGCAGACGTTTTTAAATTTAGTACACAACATATTTCAGCTCAAAAGAAGGGGCTGGCTAAGGAGACAAGTCTTTTGGTCAACCAAAGATTGCAATTAGTAACGTCTCCCCTCAGCGCGAGATTGATAGCGCTGATTTCAGCTGTGAAGATGAGGATTCTGGTCATGAAGATGATGATAGGAATGAGAGTGAGAACAGTATCCCTTGAGCAAATCTAGAGAAGACAGTGAAGACGAGGGCGAAGGCAGCCAGTTCTTTAGAGCCAGCTGCTGGTAATCATCAGAGGAATTCTTAGACCTGTTTTTTCGGGCTTTCTTTTTCTCTCTCTTCTTCTGAGAGATAGACACAAATCTTAGAAATTCCTTGGAATTTTCCATATTTCATATAATCATTCAAGTTCAACTCAGAAAACAACCATAGACCGTGTTAGGGAGGGAGTTCTGAAGAAGGTTGAGGAGAAGGGAGGTGCTGTAAAGAAACTTTTCAACACTTGCATATAGTCGCCGACAGTAAAGTGTATTTGGGGCTGATACTAATACTTATATGGGTGATAAGAAGAACAAGAAGAAGTAATGAATAACGAGGATACAAATGAACTTAAGTCTGGAGAAGTGTTGTTGTTTTCAGAGAGAATTTCAGTAAAGAAGGAAGTCATTCCTTGGCAGGAAATGAAGAAATGGAACATCTGTCAAATTCATCAGAATCATATTCGCCCTTTTCTTCAAAAGGACGATTAGTGTCCAACATGTTTTCACTCACGAGGCTCCACTCATAAACCTTTCATACTTCGTCCTCTCTGTACCCATGACCCACCCCCCCCCCCCAACAAAAAAAATTTGGTTAAGAACTCCAGATTGCGCCAACCTGTTTTACCTTTTCTGATCTCTTTCAGCTCCAAACCCTTAAATCCATATAATTCTTTTGACAATCCAGCAAAAAAAGAGGGTATTCGTGCCTCTCGAACTACGAACTAACAGTCATGCTAAAACACTTTTTCAGGAAGCTTTGATGAAGCATTCTGAATGGATAAAGGCAATGCAAGAAGAATTTGATCAATTTGAAAGAAACAAAGTCTGGAAACTTGTTCTTCTCACCACAGCGTAGATGGGTTATGCTCCTTCATCTTGTACTTTATTTGTTTATTTATTTATTTATATATTTATATCTTCTTCTTTGAAGCTTATTTAGTACTAGCGTTGTGATCCCTCATCCCATCCCTACAGAAGAAGACGCAAGCCAAGCACATCATATTCAACTTTGCTCTTGGTGGATACCTGTTTGCACAGGCACAAACAAATAAGAAAGAGAAAGGAAAAAGGAAAGTGAAGCTCAGCTTCTTTTCTTTTTTCCTTCCCCTTGCCATTTAGTGGAAACCTCTATGAAGATTTTCTCTCCTACTACAAAGAATTGACAAAATCCACTCTTTCACATCATCCACTCCATGGCCATACTTTGCACTCACAGGTATGAAGATGCTCCTTTAGATCCGTTAGGGCCTTCTCGCTTTCTTGTGCTGCTGCATCTGCTGATGAAGCAGATCTTGATCCAAGTAAGCACGAGAATTTACTTATTCAGTCAGAGAGAACCTGAAGAGCCAGAAGATGCAAAGCAAGGGCAGGGATGTATTTAATGAACCAAACGGGCTTAGTTCAATTGAACTGGACCTTCTTTACCAAAAAAAAAATGAACTGGACCTTAGATTGTGGCAAAAACCCAAACACCAAAAAAAAAAAGACCAATCAAATTCTCAAACTTCAAAATCACAACATCCACCCTACTCTGAAAATCCTTCCGTGCCACAATCCAAGTTGACTTTGAGCCAAAACACTTTCTTTTTTTATGCATTTCATGTTACTTGACTTTTGAAGTAATGGTGTGTGAAAAATGCCAAGATTATACAAGGACATAAAATGTCAAAACACTCCCAAGGACCAGCATAAATCCGGAGTCATATGAGCAGAAGCTCCAGTATCGAGATACCAGGCAGCGGGAGCTGGTGGTGCAATTTGAGGGTGAACATGTCAAGTCAGAGATGGAGCGGTACTTGTCTCAAGAAACAGAGGATGAGATAGAAGGACACTTGAAAGGTAGAACTGCAGATACCAACATTTTAACATAAACTTTTTTCTATTAAAAAAACAAAAGGATTAAAAAGCAAAGAAATCAAAGACCCAACTTGAGTCCGTACGAGGAGCAAAATCCATTTCCTCACTCATTCCTCTATCTCTTTCTCAGTGCCACTGCAATTCATTTCGTCACAAATGACTCACGTCTGCAAAATCACTAGTTTCGTTTGTATTTTCTATTAGCAAAGCAAGTTTGACGACCCAACGTCTGTATCCCTTCTGCAACATCTTGGTCTGATAGCCATATTCTTTTTTGTACCGGTGGTGAGATGAAACATGGCCCCTTGGCTCTAGTTGATGAGAATCTCCCAATAGTTGGTTATAACCACCAGTGATGCTTGTTTCAGGTTCGCTCTTGCCAGACTTTACTACTACTCTACTAGTATTTTAAGTTCTGCA